AGGGATTCGAACCCTCGGTAAACAAAAGCCTACATAGCAGTTCCAATGCTACGCCTTGAACCGCTCGGCCATCTCTCCTACATAATGATTATGAATCAAAAACCAAGTGAATAGTGAGTTCTTCATATTTCATTCTAGATTATTGGATTGGATAAGTATGACCAATCCATTTTAACTATATATTTGAACTATATATTACAAAATATTATAAATAAAAATAGAAAATTTTTCATCAAAGTAAAGAAAGATCTTTCGAGGCCTCAAGACAATTATTTTTTTACGAAATTTTTTTATTTGTAATTTTGAAAATGAAAAGGGGGTTTGTGTTTGCAAAAACGACTCCTACTAGAAATTCGATTCGAATCCATTAAATCAATGAATTAGAACGAATCAACTGATTAATAGGTCTAGATTTTTTAGACTAGGGTTAATGGATACCTTTCTATCATAATTCTATATAGACTACGATTCCATACCTTACAAATTCTCAAATTTCTTTCCGACTTTAGAATTCTCAACAACAAACCCCTTCCCTCACCCCTCTATTCTAGATTGATAAAACATTTTGTATAGTGGATTGTATACCTGCTATGTACATAACATAAAAAAGAGGTGGTTATTCTATTTTCATCATAGAATGATTTTTTCCTCTTTGTATCATAATTCAATACAAATTTCTCGAGTTATTTGAATCTGTAACTTCAACGAAATCGGAATAGTTCGCTTCGTTGGTATACTACTACATTAGGATGAAATCGAACCGGGTTGGACCTTTTCTTATTGATTCCTATAAAAAAGGAACAATTGGAATAAAAAGCCCATAATCTTTTTTTTTCAAATCAATCTATTTTTATGTTATTTCGTACTGTACAATTCTTTTCTTTGTGGGATCATTTTCCCCCGAGAGGGAATGAGAAGAATTATAAAATGGATTGCTAGCTATGCCTAGATCGCGGATAAATGGAAATTTTATTGATAAGACCTTTTCAATTGTAGCCAATATCTTATTGCAAATAATTCCGACAACTTCAGGAGAAAAGGAGGCATTTACCTATTACAGAGATGGTGTGATTTGATTCTTTTTTTTCTCTTGGTCTTACGAGAAAGACATGTGATTCGGAAAAATTTTTGAAATAAATCTACGCTTGTTGAAGGTGAAGTTTGGAAATAGAACAATTCCTTCTGTCGTGTATCCTCGATTAATGCAACCTCAGATGCTATGTTTCAATCTTAGATTCTAGTATTGAGCGAAAGGTTATATCTAGAGGTTCTGTATTATGGGGCAATCCTACTCCACTACACTAGTACCAACGGACAGCATAAGGGAAGAAGCACTACACCTAGGAATCAACAACACGAAAACCTTGTTAGAAATGACCCCTTTCCTTATTGGGCTCGGGACTAAAAGAATGGTTGGGACAACAAACATCCATCTCGTTCGTACTTTGGATACCAATATAACCATCGAAGGTTGTTTGAAGTGACTAATTCCTGGAAATTAGGAGGCGTTGAAAACAAAGAAATTGCTCGAGTTCTCATTTCTATCTAGTTATCTAGTCTCAACACCCTTGATATTAAGAAAAGATCTCTTGCAGGAAGGTTGGCTAGAGATTTCTTGTAAAAACACTAGCCCTGCTCAGTCCATAATGAGAATATTTTCATCTTTTTGATTTCATGTATATTCTCCTTATGCACATAAGGGAGGAGCCGTATGAGGTGAAAATCTCACGTACGGTTTTGGAACGGAGATTCTTTTAATTGAATGGCGACCGTAACGGATGTCAGCTCAATCCGAAGGAAATTATGCAGAAGCTTTACAGAATTATTATGAAGCTATGCGACTAGAAATTGATCCTTATGATCGAAGTTATATACTCTATAATATAGGTCTTATCCATACAAGTAATGGAGAACATACGAAAGCTTTGGAATATTATTTTCGAGCACTAGAACGAAATCCATTCTTACCACAAGCTTTTAATAATATGGCCGTGATCTGTCATTACGTGCGACTATCTTCACTATAGAAGTAAAAAAAGAAAAACAAAAAAAGGCTTTCTACATATACATCGTCTAAAACAACGATTTTTATCAGCTGTAGCAAAGAAAAAAACTTTATATTCATAAAAGTTGAAATATGAAGAAAATAAATAGATATACCTAGCTACTTTTTCTATGGATAAAAAAAGAATCTAATTGGTAAGGGAAGCACCGTAAAGATCAATTGGCGAAATTTGGGGCCAATACAATAATAACTGCGTACTTATGTCATGATGGTAGATATACTTATCTCGTGATGTGAGATAAAATAGGAATCCACTTATGTAATAGAGTTGATCTACTAAAGTCTTGAGCAGCGGTGTAGGATCAGATCCCAAAGATAGTAAGTTTTTCTTTCTTAGGAAAGAAAGTCTTTTTCAAAGATTCTATATAAATTTATATACGAAACCAAGATAGTTACCTTTCAGAAAATCGAATGATAGGGGAATTTTTTCTTCTG